TTGATCGAATATGCTACTAATCAATGTCTACCTGTTATTATTGTATGTGCTTCTGGAGGAGCACGCATGCAAGAAGGAAGTTTGAGCTTGATGCAAATGGCTAAAATATCTTCTGCTTTATATAATTATCAATTAAATAAAAAGTTATTCTATGTATCAATTCTTTCATCTCCTACAACTGGTGGAGTTACAGCCAGTTTTGGTATGTTGGGAGATATCATTATTGCTGAACCTAATGCCTACATTGCATTTGCGGGTAAAAGAGTAATTGAACAAACATTGAATAAAACAGTACCCGACGGTTCACAAGCGGCTGAGTATTCATTCCATAAGGGCTTATTCGATCCAATCGTACCACGTCATCTTTTAAAAGGTGTTCTGGGTGAGTTATTTCAGCTCCATGGTTTCCTTCCCTTGACTTAAAATTGAAATTTCAAAAATTTCATTTTAAAATTAAAGTACAGCACTAGATTCAGTTATTTGTAGTGAGCAGTAATTCATCGTGACCAAAAAAACTGATAAAAATGACGTTTGGTGACATAAATTCTGCTTTGCTTGTAGTAAGAGTCAGAAGTTTTGGATAATTACTTTTCTTTTTTCCTACGGATCCATTTTGTTTGTATTTTACCTATATTCCTGATTCAAATTGGAAACCCTCTATTAACAGGATAAAAGATTAATTTTTTTTTTCTTCCTAGGAATTTTTTTGGAAAAAATTAAGTTTAAGTATAAGTATATAATATATATTTATAATATAAATTCAATTTAGTTTATATATAGTTTAATATATAGTTTATATATAATATATGAGTTTATATTTATATGTTTATATTTATATAATATATATATATATAATAATTATATATAATAATAATAAAATAAAATAACAAAAATAATAAATAATATAATAATAATAATAAATTAAAATTATAATAATATATAATAATTTTAATTATATTATATATATAATATGAAATTATATATATTATATATATTATATAATATATATAATATATAATATATATATATATATGTAATTAGTAATAAAAATAATGCAAGTACAAGTAATAAGTAATAATATTAAATAGAATTAATGTATAATATATAATAATAATATAGAATAAAATATCTATATAGTATAGTAATAGAAGTGATCCCTATATCTTCCGAAAACCCATTTTTGACTTTTATGATGAATCCATCCCTCTTGTATCGGATTAGTTAGAGTCGCGAACTCATAAAAACTTCTTACTTATTAGAATTCTAAAGAAGATAAGAATGAAAACAGAATAAAAAACTTTATTAAATGGAATTATTATTTGTATAGAAAGATAAATAGATACAATTAATGTAATGTAGTTTTACATTTCTTGCACTTATTAATTCTTTTGCATTTATTAACTACTTAATATTACTTATAATAGATATACTACTTATCATAAGATATCTTTATAAATAAGAGGTTAAAATATTAAATTGAGGCACCCATTCTATGACAGATTTCAACTTACCCTCTATTTTTGTGCCTTTAGTGGGCCTAGTATTTCCGGCAATTGCAATGGCTTCTTTATTTCTTTATGTCCAAAAAAATAAGATTGTCTAGCTGCGACCGACGTATGGGACAAAATCTCATCAAGTTATTTCAATCAACGCTGGATCATCATTTAGGTATCTATTTTTTTAGTGGAATGTGGTACGATACGATATATATATGTGGCTTCTTGCAAATACAAATGAAAGAAAGAGCCGTTTTGCGTGCGTATACATTATATCTGTATAAATGCATGTATATGCAGGTATAGCTCTGGTCAAAAGCGGATCATCAAATATTTAAAGTGGAAAGTCAATGTATCTAACCAATTACTCCTAATGGTTCACATCAAGTGCTAGTTGATGAGAGTTACCTTGGGAGCAGGAAAAGAAAAGTCAAATTCATTTGGTTTATTCTCCCAACTCCAGTCGAATGCAATTGGATCTAGTATAGTATGAACTGGCGATCAGAACATATATGGATAGAGCTTATAACGGGGTCTCGAAAAACAAGTAATTTTTTCTGGGCCTGTATCCTTTTTTTAGGTTCACTAGGATTCTTAGTCGTTGGAACTTCCAGTTATCTTGGTAGGAATCTGATATCCGTATTTTCATATCAGCAAATATCTTTTTTTCCACAAGGGATTGTGATGTCTTTCTATGGAATTGCGGGTCTATTCATTAGCTCCTATTTGTGGTGCACAATTTTGTGGAATGTAGGTAGTGGTTATGATCGATTCGATAGAAAAGAAGGAATAGTGTGTATTTTTCGTTGGGGATTTCCTGGAAAAAATCGTCGTATTTTCCTTCGCTTCCTTATGAGCGATATTCAGTCAATCAGAATGGAGGTTAAAGAGGGCCTTTATACTCGCCGTGTTCTTTATATGGAAGTCAGGGGCCAAGGAACTATTCCCTTGACTCGTACTGATGAGAATTTAACTCCACGAGAAATTGAACAAAAAGCTGCGGAATTAGCCTATTTCTTGCGCGTACCAATTGAAGTATTTTGAAATTAAATGGGGAATGAATACTTTCCCAGCATGAGGGAAGGAATTCAGTAATCCTCTTCTTCTTTTTTGAAGACAACTGAAGTTTCTTCTGAATGCTCATTCAAATAGAATCTAACATGTTAGATTCTATTTGTTCTGTTGATGTGGTGACCCTTAGAATAAAGCAAAAGCAGGGGGACGTATATGGAACAAAACGACTAAACTATAATAAGAAGCAACGTTTGTTTCGTCTGCCAAAAATTTTTTATGTGTATGGAGTTCAACTCAATTCTTTCTTTCATACGAGTAACAAGTATAATAAGTATGGATTCATCCCCGGACATTTCAAAATAGAGAATTCATCTTTTCTTTTTAGTGTTTAGGCCAAAATTCCATTTTAGAATTGATATATTAGGTACAGATCGATCATATCTCATAAAATTTCTTTCTTTTGTCAACCGATCTTTTATCTTTAATTTTGCTCCTCGAGAAACAAACGATTGGATCTCTCATAACCATCCAATTTATCTCTTCTCTCGTTTTGTCACCTATTTCGGATTTCATCATCAATATTCTTCAGAAATATCTCCTCTTTTCTTTTCTTGGGGGTAAAACACTTCAAAATAATTACTTGATCCCCAGTGGAGTTCTTTCGTCTCATAATTTGAATAATATTCTTCAATTCAAGTGGTTTTTCGAGCATTCATCGAAAAGAACAAAGAAGGATACAATTGGTTCTAATTTGTTCAATTGAAATATCTGGGAACACTATTTTTGTTTTTTCATCCGAAACAGACCCTATCTTTATTCTATTTCTCTATTTAGATCCAAGGACTAAATAGAGGACTAAATAATTATACAAAAAATGGGAATAGATCCATAGGTTCCATACCTTGTTAGAGAAGTCATGCTTCAGAGAAAGATCAGATAAGATAAAGTCAACAAATAAAATGAAGCAGGTTCATTAACAATTCACAAATAAAAGAAAAGTGAAAAAAAAAAAAAGAAAGCATGGATTTTCCTTCCATATCTCGCATCTATAGTATTTTTACCCTGGTGGGTCTCTCTCTCATTTAATAAATGTCTGGAACCTTGGGTTAATGATTGGTGGAATACCAGGCAATCCGAAACTTTCTTGAATGATATTCAAGAGAAAAATGTTCTAGAAAAATTCATAGAATTAGAAGAACTATTTTTGTTGGACGAAATAATAAAGGAGTACCCCGAGACACATCTACAAAGGCTTCGTATAGGAATCCACAAAGAAACAATACAATTGGTCAAAATACATAATGAATATAATTTACATAGCATTTTGCATTTCTCGACGAATATAATCTGTTTCGCTATTCTAAGTGGTTATTTTATTCTGAGTAATGAAAAACTTGTCATTCTTAATTCTTGGGTTCAGGAATTCTTATATAACTTAAGTGACACAATAAAAGCCTTTTCTATTCTTTTAGTCACGGATTTATGGATCGGATTCCACTCTCCACATGGTTGGGAACTAATGATTGGTTCAGTCTACAACGATTTTGGATTGGCACATAACGATCAAATTATATCCGGTCTTGTTTCCACCTTTCCAGTCATTCTAGATACAATTGTGAAATATTGGATTTTCCATTATCTAAATCGTGTATCTCCTTCACTTGTAGTCATTTATCATTCAATGAATGAATGAGAATGAAGAACTCATTTGATCTCCTGATATCAATCAAATTAGAATCTTTCTTCGTGCACAACAAAATTTAAATTTGACTTACTCTTTATTGTTTATTCAAGGTATTCGTCCTATATTCCAGTACAATTATTTCAGTACAACGACAGACTCATGGATAGGGAACTATATTAGCTACCTACCTAATTTATTGTAGAAATTCGGGGATCAATGATTGGACCATGCAAAATAGAAATACTTTTTCTTGGGTAAAGGAGCAGATGGCTCGATTTATTTCTGTATCGATCGTGATATATGTAATAACTCAGACATCTATTTCAAATGCATATCCTATTTTTGCGCAGCAGGGTTATGAAAATCCGCGAGAAGCAACTGGACGAATTGTCTGTGCCAATTGCCATTTAGCTAATAAGCCCGTGGATATTGAGGTTCCGCAATCTGTGCTTCCTGATACTGTATTTGAAGCAGTTGTTAGAATCCCTTATGATACGCAACTGAAACAAGTCCTTGCTAATGGCAAAAAGGGGGGGTTGAATGTGGGGGCTGTTCTTATTTTACCCGAGGGATTCGAATTAGCCCCTCCCGATCGTATTTCCCCCGAGATGAAAGAAAAGATCGGCAATCTTTCTTTTCAGAGTTATCGTCCTACTAAAAAAAATATTCTTGTGGTAGGTCCTGTTCTCGGTCAGAAATATAGGGAAATCGTCTTTCCTATTCTTTCTCCCGACCCTGCTACGAGGAAGGACGTTCACTTCTTAAAATATCCCATATACGTAGGCGGGAATAGGGGAAGGGGTCAG